GTAAAAAAAAGTTTTTATTTTTTTTTTATTAAGCATGCGCAGATATAACTCCAGCTATCTATATACGTCCCCCCCCTTTTTTCTTTTTTTTTTTATATATTTATTATATTACAGCTTTATTCGGAACAACCCCTGCCATACTTTATCAAAAAATCTCTTTTATATATTCAATATATTCAAGAAAAATTGTAAAAAAAAGTGAAGCACGATAATTTCGTGAAAATTACCTATAAACATCATATACAGATAAGATATCTAATTAGATAATATCTGTGTAACAATTTTCTTTTTGTTATCGGGTTTACATATACCCATAATTGCTGTTATAATTGAAATTGATAAGGATTTATTTATTTATTTTTTTTGAAAAAAAAAAATAAAAACTGATTACTTATGTATCAATTTGAATTTACTTATATCATTAAGTAAACACAAAGGAAACACTGTTTTAGATTCAAATTGAAGAATCGTTCATGAATTTACAATCAATAGTTAACGGTTCAAATTTGTCCTAATTTTTTGGTTTTGTGACTGAAAAGCATATATCTATTTTTCAAAGGGGAAATAATGGTTATAGATATTTGGGATTTTAAGATACGCTACAATCAATCGAAGGGATTGAACCAATTGAAACAAAAAAGTAAGGATTTCTTTTATGAAAGGTTTTAAAGAAAACGGGATGCAAAATACAAGTACAAGAAAAAAAGCAAAAGGGGAAATTTTGTCATATATTTTGTATCGTTTTGGCGGCATGGCCGAGCGGTAAGGCGGGGGACTGCAAATCCTTTTTCCCCAGTTCAAATCCGGGTGTCGCCTAATTAACAAAAGAGTCGAAATACCTTCTGTTTTGCTGATATAACTTGCCAAGTTTTTTCCAGCAGAAACAAGCGGAGGAAAAAGACTCTGGATACTTGCTTGATTCTAAGTATCTGGGGGTTTATGTTCTATAAATTAGGGTTTAAGGAAAGCTTATAGTCATGAAAAAGAACTGGTAACTTTTTATATTATATGATAGCCCTTCCACTACTAATGTAGTGTCTACTGGCTGAGTCTTGAATTCGATTGGATAGTGGAGGGTCGAGGGGGAATCTAATTAAATTATTAGTTGTGGTTAAATTATTAGTTGTGGAAAGAACAGAAGATACTTTGTATACCTACTCAGGAAAGTTTATGAGTACTCTGGCATTCAATCAATAGTAATTTGATTGAATGTATAATTAGCTTTTTCTTTATTACTTATATATAAGTACTTATATATACTTATAGTTTATGTACTTTTACTTATTTATATATAAACTATAAAGTTAAAAATTAAAGTACAAAAATAAATTTTGCCTTTTCGATAACCTCTAGTCAAGAGCATAATAGGACGTCTTCGATTATTTCATAGGGCCGATCGGAGATGGTAAAATTTATATTAAATAAATGGGAAAAATGAAAAAGCAATAACAATAGGGGTATTCGATATATAATGATCTATCTTGATTCTATATTTTTTATTTTTGACTTAATGAAAATGAAAATGAAAGGCGACAAAAGAGAGAATAGGTCTTATTATTCTGACATGTTATTAACATTCCTTTGATACTTCTGCTACTTCAAAGGATATCTCGGCATATTTTGCTTGTGCTTAATGTTTTCCGATTATACTAGAAATCTTATAATTATAAGAACTGTTCTAATTGGATTTATTGGATTGTTTCATCAATGGTGTTGGATCAGAATCCCCTTCCCCCTTTTGACTATGCGCAGGAAATTCTACTATTATTAGTGAACAATAATTGAATAATTCCTTCATAGAGATCGAGGACAAAATTCACATGGATATAGTAAGTCTCGCTTGGGCTGCTTTAATGGTAGTCTTTACATTTTCCCTTTCACTCGTAGTATGGGGAAGAAGTGGACTCTAGAAATACTACTAATTGAGTTTAGGAATCAAACTGTATCAATTTTTTTTATAGATCGTTCTGTTCTGGAAATACTTTTTTTTAATTTGACTATTTCACGTTCAAAATTAAATTTGAAAATATTTTTATTTCGAAATCCGAAGAAGTTCCCATGAACCCCTGGATCCTCTGTCAACTGCTCAATCAATTACTTCGGAATGCTAAGAATAAGATTACTTTATTATGGTATAAACATACCCCTTATTCCTTCATTGATTTGAATCTTTCTTTCAATGGATATCGGAATTCCTATTAAAAATAATCAGAAGTCTAGGAATAGGAATTAGAATCGTAAAGTAAAAGCTGTCTTTGGGATTATTTCAGATTAATTGGAATCAACACAAATCAAATAGAAATAGATGAAGCAAAGAAATAGAATTAGAACATAAAACTCTGTACATTATATATGGAATTGATATCTATATATCAATTCCATATATGAATATAATAATGTCGATTAATATATATATTAAATTAACCTGTATCTTCATACAACAAACTTTATACAGTATAATAACAATACTAGATAGTATGGGAGATAAATTTTTTTCTACCACACTATCTAGTATCTCATAGAATACTGCTGAGTATAGTTCGATCATTTCATTTAAAACGCGAAATTTGAATCCTTTTTATTTTATTTCTTCTATTGATAAGAACTAAAAAGTCACAAGTTTAATTCAAATTAATCACGTTGACTTATTGTTTTTACGTATATTATAAGTAAAAAAGCAGTAGGAACTAAAATGAACAGTGCAGTAGCAATAAATGCGAGAATATTTACTTCCATAATTTCAATTTCGTTGTTTAATTTTTCTTTAATTCGCAATAACTCGGGATTTAATCCCATAGAGATGATAAATCTTTTGTCTGTAAATTCAATGGGATGAATATGAATTACACTTGATGTAATCGAATCGGATCAATATCATGAATAAAAATATCTGACAAATTGAATCATCGTCAAGAATGGAATATTATAAGATAGGAAAATCTTTTATCCATACCGAACTCCAACGTAAATTCCTGATATAATCAAAAACACCTTTAACTTTATTTTCTTTATTTTATTTTTAGTTAAATTTTTCATTCTTTTTCATCCTTTCTTTTCTATAAACCAGCGCCCTCCTTGTACAACCATTTGATGAAGTATCATCTAACCGCCTTTACGCTTACCATTGGTTCTAAACAAACAATAGAAGAAATGAAAAAATAAAAAGGATTCCTGTTGGAAATGAAATTATACTATTTGTACCCCCTTTCACAGAAAAAAGGAAGGATGAATTGCTGTATTTTTTATTGGATTTGGATCCATCGGGACTGACGGGGCTCGAACCCGCAGCTTCCGCCTTGACAGGGCGGTGCTCTCACCAATTGAACTACAATCCCAAGGAAATAACATTATAAAATAAAGTGTACAGTATACATATTTATATGATTTCATTCAAAAAATTTCGATATGGATATGTTCTTTAGCACGAGCGGCATGGATTACTAATAATCATAATATTTTCATTATTTCCAAATCAATGGCTAGTCGATCTTTCAATGAAAAAGGTCTTTTTTCTTTACTCTTTTCCTTAGACTTTACATCTTGATCTGAGTCTAGATCATTAGAATGTAAATAAATAGCGATCGCGGTAAAGATAAGATATATCAATAGCTGAAAATTTTACGTTTTTTCTATTGGGATCGAGCATTTCTAGAGAACAACAAAAGGGGTATATCATTTCATGATGGATCAGTGAATTATTGGGCCGAGCTGGATTTGAACCAGCGTAGACATATTGCCAACGAATTTACAGTCCGTCCCCATTAACCGCTCGGGCATCGACCCGGGAAAAATCAATTCAGGCTTAGCGATAATCCATGATCCACTTCCTTTCGTAGTACCCTACCCCCAGGGGAAGTCGAATCCCCGCTGCCTCCTTGAAAGAGAGATGTCCTGAACCGCTAGACGATGGGGGCATATGTGCACAACCACCATCATACTATGATCATAGTATGAATAGTTTTTTAAAATTGTCAATATAATGGAATCATATGAATCAATGCGAAGGATCTTTCTATCTTTCACGATTATATAATTTTTTGATTATTTATATTTCTGAATCGTTCATTCTAAATCAATATTCTATAATTCAATAAATAAATCTATTTTATTTTTTTTTATTGTTAATTTTTATTGTTAATATTATTTATTTTTAATAAATAATAAATTTTTTTCTCTAACAATTTGGTTTGTGGGGGACAAGCATAATCGCTTTATTAATGATTCGATGAAATATTTTGGATTTAGGTTGAATTGATAGGTACATATATCAATCAAATGAATTTCATTATGATGGCAATTAGCATCTGGCTTGAAAAAATTCCTTGCATTGATATTTTTGAAAGTAAAAAAAAACCTTTTTTACTTACACGTATACCCTAATAACTTAACTCAATTATGTAAATCAAATTTATCGTTCCTGAGTGAACCACTATACGTCTAAAATAAAATATATTCGAACGCATAAGAGATATCTAATAAGAGATATCTATATGTAAAAATGTAAAAGATCTATTTATATACATATAATATGTATATACACTAAATATTAAATATATAATATAGTGACTCGCGCCTTATTCAGGAATTGAATCAAACATGCCCTTTTAACTCAGTGGTAGAGTAACGCCATGGTAAGGCGTAAGTCATCGGTTCAAATCCGATAAGGGGCTTTGGTTTTTTCATAAAACTCCCGCGGTAGTATTTATATTTAAAGGAAGAATAGAGATATTTTTTATATTTGTATTTGTAATAAAAAAAGTAACAAATTATATTAATTTAATTGATTTTTAATTAATTATTTAATTATAATGAATTATAGTTATTACTTATTACGGGTGACCATTTGCTATTATGTTTATTATATTTAATATATATAATACGTAATAGTATTACGTTTATACTGAACAATAATACGTTGTCTGCTTGAATCTCAAAATATTCCTAATTTCCTATTTTTTATTATATTATTGCAATCAAATCAATTAGAAATCAACAAAAGA